AAAAGGTAAAATCCATGAATATTGATATGTATATTCCATAAAAATCTTTTTAGTTTTATTTTAATTAATTGTTTCTGATTTACCGGCTCTTATTTTTTTTTTTGAAATGAAAAGGATCGGTTAATAAAATCAAAAATTAAAATATACAAAATAGAAAATTTTCTAGCCTTAATTATTTTGAATCCTTTTTAACTTTTTTAAAAATTTCATCAAATCAAGAGATTTAAATAGTTCAAATGATATGAACAAATTACTATTGAAAAAAAAAGTAAAGATAATACGTAATAAAATTCCGATGAAAAAAAAAAAAAAAAAATTTCCATTTTCATCTTAATTATTATTACGTATTATTATTATTAAGTATTACAACAATTTAGATATCTATATTTATATATCTATAGAGTAAAGGCTAAATAATTACACGAAAACAAGTATTTGATCTGAAGCCTAAAAAATTATAATTTTTACCAGAAAAGTATTTATTTTAGTTGGGGTATTTATAATAATTAACCCATTTATTTTTGGAACTGAGTTGATTGTCTTTGTCTTTTATTACAATAAAAGACATTTTTTTTAGTAAAGGCTATGGTCGTCAAACTATGACATCCAAGACTTTACTTTACCAAAAATTAAATGTAGGAATTACTAAAAAAAAAAAAGAGTTTTTATAAACCTATCTAATTAAATTAAAAAATTAATAGAAAAATTTAAATTTTTTTAGTAATAGGGTATAAGGTATAGGGGTTGGTTTAGTAAAACTTTTTGGTTTTTTTTAGTATGTATTTTAGCCCCATTTTATGAATTGTATAAATGCATGTAGGGCTACAAAAATAAATTATATGGGGATATTAAAGAAGGGTACACAGTCTTTGTTTTATTTATATTTTTTATAATATAATTTATAATATAATATATTTTATATTTTGTTCCTAGTACTATAATTTATGCAATTTTTATTTTTCTGGATTCATTATTTTTATGACGGGAGTACAATCTAGAAAATAAATAGATAGCAGGATAATGATAATAAAAAACAATTGGTTTTGAACATAAGAGATGTCTTTGACATAAAACTATAAAAACTAAAAACTTATTATAATTTTTTAATGGCAGTTCCGAAAAAACGTACTTCTATCTCAAAAAAACGTATTCGTAAAAATATTTGGAAAAATAAAGGATATTGGGCGGCATTGAAAGCTTTTTCGTTAGGTAAATCTCTTTCTACAAGGAATTCAAAAAGTTTTTTTTATGCAACAAATAAATAATCAAAGGTTGAAAAAATCTGAGTTGTTTTGATTCGAAAAGCAGTCAGTATAATTTGTTTCTAAGTTTTCTTTTATATTACAAGTTAGAAGTAATTTTAAAAATTTGTATTATAATTATAATAAAATTTTATTATATAAATACTTTATATTTTATTTATATGCGTATTAATAAAAAAAATACTAAAAAATTATTAAATTCTAATAAAATTATATTAAGTTAATATTTATATATTTATATAGCTTAATATAAATCTATATAAACTCAAATATATATCTAAAAAAAAAAAAGAATTCTATTCTCTAATGTTTTGTAATGCTATACCTTTTTTTGTTCATTTTTTTTTTTTTAAATAAAGAATAAATGCAAGAACAAGATTTAACTTTATTTTGAGTATGCTTTATCGTTTTTATGATGGGGAAAATAAAAATCCCCATCGATTCGATAATAAAAAATTTTTAGCTTTTATTATCGATATTTTATAGCATAACTCTAGTATTTAGTATATTAAAATTAAAGAAATTTATATTGAATAAATTTATTAAACTAATTAAAGAAGAGCATTATAGAAAATTTGTAGTCACTATGCTTCAATTAATTAAATTAAAAATGTGTTTTCTAAATCATTCTTTCTTTAAGTTATTATCAATAGATATACCCTAACTTTTAGTTTAATCCAATTAATAACCAATTAATAAAATAAAAAAACCTTTAATACTTTTTTTTAGTGATTATAGCTGCAAGATCAATCAAAAAAATATCAATTTATATTTAATTGATTTTTAATTGATTACTTTACACTCGACAATTGAATAAAAAAAGGTTATTATTTTTTTGAACAAGCCGCTATGGTGAAATCGGTAGACACGCTGCTCTTAGGAAGCAGTGCTAGAGCATCTCGGTTCGAGTCCGAGTGGCGGCATGGCCTCTTCTAAAAGAGTAAGTCCTACACTGAATTCCATTGCCTTTATTTTATTAAAAAAAAATTATGATATTTTTAACTTTACAGCATATATTAACACATATATCCTTTTCAGTCGTTTTAATTGTAATTACAATTCATTTGCTAACCTCATTAGTAAAAGAAATCGCAGGATTATATGATTCGGCAGAAAAGGGGATGATGGTTACTTTTTCCTGTATAACAGGATTATTAGTTACTCGTTGGATTTATTTACAACATTTACCATTAAGTAATTTATATGAATCATTAATCTTTCTTTCATGGAGTTTCTCCAGTATTCATACGGTTCCGTATTTAAAAAAAAAAACTATTTCAATTTAAACGCAATAACCGCGCCAAGTGCTGTTTTTACCCAAGGTTTTGCTACTTCGGGTCTTTTAAATGAAATGAATCGATCCGAAATATTAGTACCCGCTCTCCAATCCCATTGGTTAATGATGCACGTAAGTATGATGGTATTGGGATATACAGCCCTCTTATGCGGATCATTATTATCACTAGTTGTTCTAGTCATTACATTTCAAAATTTCATAAGGATTTTTAATAAAAGAAAAAATTTAGTAAATGAGTCATTTTCACTGGGTGAGATTCAATACATAATAGAAAACAAAAATCGTTTAATAAACACTTCTTTTCTTTCTTATAGCAATTATTACAGGTTTCAATTGATTCAACAATTGGATCTTTGGAGTTATCGTATTATTAGTTTAGGCTTTATTTTTTTAACGCTAGGTATTCTTTCGGGAGCAGTATGGGCTAATGAAGCCTGGGGGTCATATTGGAGTTGGGATCCAAAGGAGACTTGGGCATTTATTACTTGGACCGTATTTTCTATTTATTTACATACTCGAACAAATAACAATTTTGAAAGTGTAAATTCTGCAATTGTGGCCTCCATGGGCTTTCTTATAATTTGGATATGCTATTTTGGGGTTAATTTATTAGGAATAGGTTTACATAGTTATGGTTCATTTACATTACCATCTAATTGAATTTAAGAAAGTCGTTGAAAAATACAAAATAAAAAACGTAGGACAGTATAAGTGTATATAAGAAAACTTCGTGTAATCAAGCGAGAACCTTTTGTTTTGAATCAAGTAATGGTTATGAATAAAATCAAAGCAAAGGGTTCTCGCTTGATTACATACCAGGTTATAATATAATTAGAACGTTATTTTTCTCAAATTTCATATACTAAAAAGGACTTCTTTTTCATTGTCGAACAAACAATTTTTAAAATCATAGGTTTTTTTTGTTTACTAATGAAAACTATGGATAAAAATAATTAGATAGAAGAGCTTCGACTTTGTCAACTGATAGTGAGAAAACGAAATCTGGATAAATACCAATGGATATTACAGGTAAAAGAATAGAGATCGAAACAAACAATTCTCGCGGCCCAGAATCAACAAAAAAAGAATTTGGGGCATTAAAAAGCTTGTATCCATAGAACATCTGGCGTAACATAGATAATGAATAAATAGGAGTTAATACTATTCCAATTGCCATTACAAAAGTAATTAGTATTTTTGGCATTAAAAGATATTTTTGGCTAGTAAGTATTCCAAAAAATACTATCAATTCTGCAACAAAACCGCTCATGCCCGGTAATGCAAGAGAGGCCATTGATAACATACTGAAAGTCGTAAATATTTTTGGAAGTGTGATAGCCATTCCACCCATTTCCTCGAGATAAACGAGACGTATTCGATCATAACTCGTTCCTGCCAAGAAAAACAATGCAGCTCCAATAAATCCATGAGAGATTATTTGTAAAATGGATCCGTTGAGCCCTGTATCGCTTATAGAGCCAAGTCCTATAATTATGAAACCCATATGAGATACGGAGGAATAAGCTATTCTTTTTTTTAAATTACGTTGACCGGGAGATGTTGAAGCTGCATAGATTATTTGAATTGTGCCGACTATCATCAACCAAGGAGAAAATATAGAATGGGCGCGGGGGAATAATTCCATATTGATCCGAACTAATCCATACGCTCCCATTTTTAATAAGATTCCGGCTAGAAGCATACAAGTACTGTAATGTGCTTCTCCATGAGTGTCTGGTAACCAAGTATGTAAGGGTATAATCGGCGATTTAACAGCAAAAGCAATAAAAAATCCAATATATAATAGAATTTCGAGTGCTACAGGATACGATTGATTAGCTGATGTTTCAAAATTTAATGTTGGTTCATTAGAACCAGCTAAACAAATACCTAGAATTGCCATTAATAAAAAAGCGGAACTTCCTGCAGTGTACAAAATAAATTTTGTAGCTGAATACAAACGTTTCTTTCCTCCCCACATGGATATAAGTAGATAAACTGGAATTAATTCTAATTCCCACATGATGAAAAAAAGTAAAATGTCTTGAGAAGAAAATGGTCCTATTTGACCGCTATACATTGCTAACATCAGGAAATGGAATAATCGTGACTCTCGAGTAACCGGCCGAGCCGCTAAAGTAGCTAAAGTTGTTATAAACCCCGTCAGCAAAATGGGTCCTATAGAAATTCCATCTATTCCCAATCTCCAGGAAAAATCAAAAAAATTGATCCATTTATAATCCTCTGTCAATTGGATTAATGTCTCGTCCAATTGGAAATGATACCCGAATGCATAGGTTATTAGAAGGAGTTCTAGTATACATATACATATGGTATACCATTTAATTACCTTATTTCCTCTATGAGGAAATAATAAAATTAAGGAACCCGCAAATATTGGCAAAACTACAACTATCGTTAACCAAGGGAAAAAATTCGTGGTAAAAACAAGATACACTTGGACCAGAAAAGTGCGTGCTCAAAAAAAAATCTATTTTTTTTGAGCATGCGCTTTTGTCGGTAAAGGTAAAAAAAGAAAATGGAGTCGTATTCAAGTCGGATTTTTTGGAACGTATCAATAAGCTAGACCCATACTTCGAGTTGTTTCATGCCACAAATAAACTCGAACACTCAAGAAATCCGTTGGACAGGCGGATTCACATCTTTTACAACCCACACAGTCCTCTGTTCTTGGAGCAGAAGCAATTTGCTTAGCTTTACACCCGTCCCAAGGTATCATTTCTAATACATCTGTGGGGCAAGCTCGGACACATTGAGTACACCCTATACACGTATCATAAATCTTTACGGAATGCGACATTGGATCTATCTCGATTCTTTTTTTTAATAAAACATTTTCGATCTAGTAAACTTGTAAATGAATCATATATTTAGATACCAGATGAATCAACGATTTAGATTTACCAGAATTTTTCTAATCAATCTACTTAGGGGTCGACTGGTAGGAAAGAACCAAGATACTTTGATTTCTTATATTTTCGCAAACATGATCATACATTATGTATAATACACGCTAATTCGAATTTATGAATATTATAATTTGTATAGTTTGGTTAATACTACTTAATAATTCATATTACTTATTCAACAAATTCGATTGATTGATATGAATATTATAATTTGTATAGTTTGGTTAATACTACTTAATAATTCATATTACTTATTCAACAAATTCGATTGATTGATATGAGTTGATTTTCTGTTACGATAAATTGACGAAACAATAGCTGGTCCAATAGCTGCTTCAGCGGCTGCAATGGCTATAACAAAAATGGATAAAATATTTCCTTTTAATTGGCGCCTATCAAAAAAATCAGCAAATGTTACTAAATTTATATTAACCGCATTCAGTATAAGTTCAAGACACATAAGAGCTCTAACCATATTTCGGCTAGTGATTAATCCATAGATGCCCATAGAAAATAAGTAGGCACTCAAAACAAGTACATGTTCGAGCATCATTAACCAACTCCTTATTAATTTCGATTCATTTAAATATAATATGAACAACAAGGCAACGCAGTCAATTGACTCATATATAAAAAAGTATGGAATAAATAAATTTTGAATACGTCGAATAAAAAAATTTCTATTTTAGACATAAACAATTTCAAATTCGAATTGAAGGTAAATAAATGTGATAACACAAAATAAAGTTTAATTTGTTGATAATTTTAGAGATTTATTATTGGCGCGCCACACAAATTGCACCTATCAAAGCGACTAAAAGAATTATTGAAATGAATTCAAAAGGAAGAAAAAAATCTGTTGATAAATGAATTCCAATTTGTTGACTATTACTTATCAAATCGTGCTCTATAATCTGGTTTGATCGTGTAGTCCAAATAATACCGTACCATGACGTATCTGTAATAATAGTCATTAGTAAACCAAAAATACTTGTACAAACCAGCAAAGTAACCCCATTCCCAACGGTCCAAAGATTAAAATCTGTGTAATATTCTGAACCATTCATAAACATCACAGCAAAAATGATTAAAACATTTATAGCTCCCACGTAAATAAGTAGTTGGGCAGCAGCGACAAAATATGAATTTGATAGAATATAGAACAGAGATATAGAAACCAGAACTAATCCCAACGAAAAGGCACAATAAATTGGGTTGGTAAGTAATACTACTCCTATACCTCCTAAGATAAGACCTAATCCCAGAAATACTAAAATAAAATCATGTATGGGTACATGCAAATCCATTATATGTAAGATAAGAGATAGATAAATCGAAATCTTTTTCATGACCTTATTTCAGAACCAGACCAGAAAAAATAGTTGATGCTTCATAAGAAATTTAGACTTACATTAAATCCTAAGAAGTGTGAATTAATGTGGGTCCATTTATTGGACAAATTTAATGTTTTCTCTGAATAGAGTACGAGAGTAGCTCGAATACGAAACTATAGATTTCGAAATAATATCAGAGATATTAATTACTGAAATTTTAATACAAATTAAGACGTAATTCTTACCAACCAATCACCTGTTGATATTTGTAGTTCTTGATTATTGAGACCAAACAAAAAGGAAAAACTCATTTCTTTAAATCAAAACTGAACCCTAGTAATTACAAAATTTTATTTAATCAGGGATTTACTTATTGTTTATTTGAGTCGAATTCAAAATTGTTCGAATTGTATAATCATCAATTACTGACATCGGTAAACGACCCAGGGAAATTTGATTATAATTCAATTCGTGACGATCATAAGTAGAAAGTTCATATTCTTCAGTCATTGATAAACAATTTGTTGGACAATACTCAACACAGTTACCACAAAATATACAGAGTCCGAAATCAATACTGTAATTAAGTAATCGTTTCTTGCGAATATCAGTTTCCAATTTCCAATCAACGACGGGTAGATCTATAGGGCATACACGAACACATACTTCACAAGCAATACATTTATCAAATTCAAAATGGATTCGACCACGTAAACGCTCCGCGGTGGTTACCTTTTCATAAGGATATTGAATAGTTATGGGCAAACGATTTATGTGGGATAAGGTAATCATGAAACTTTGACCAATGTACCTTGCAGCTCGTACTGTTTGTTGACCATAGTTCATGAATCCAGTTATCATAGGGAACATATCGTGAATATATATAATTTTATCTTTGTTTATTTCTCTTGTTTGATCCAAGCAGGAAATATAGAATATCATATTCTTTTACAGTGAAAATAGTTGAGAAGAAGTTGTTAATAATAGATTACCGAGAGAAATAGGTAAAAGAAATTTCCATCCAAGATTCAATAGCTGGTCCATTCTTATCCTAGGTAAAGTCCATCTGGTTGTGATAGGAATGAACAAGAACAAATAAGTTTTAGATAATGTAATAAAAATATCAATTGCCGGTTCAAAAACACCGTATGTTTTATTTATTTCAAAAAAAGCAGAAACAAATATGTACGGAATAGAGAAATTCCAACCGCCCAAATAAAGAACTGTTACAAATAATGAAGAAACTAATAGGTTTAAATAGGAAGCAACGTAAAATAAACCAAATTTGATACCTGAGTATTCGGTTTGATAACCTGCTACTAATTCTTCTTCTGCTTCTGGTAAATCAAAAGGTAATCTTTCACATTCTGCTAGGGAAGAAATTAGAAAAATAATAAACCCTATAGGTTGACGCCACAAATTCCACCCCCAAAAACCATATTTTGATTGTGCCTCAACTATATCAACTGTACTTGAACTATTAGATAATTATAGTCGGTGATACCATCACTGTTTCCATCGCTATTCCAGAACCGTACATGAGATTTTCACCACATACGGCTCCTTGAGGCCCTTAACTAAATCTAAAGATTGAGTCGGTTTTATTTTCTCTTGATATTTTTATAATATGTATAAGATCAAAATTTTTTGTACGATCCCGAATTAGACCAATTGAATTCTGTCTGTTCTACTTTAAATAATAATTATTAAGAATTATTTATATTATAACTAATGTAAATTCAAAAAATTAAAGTGCTTCTGAATTGATCTCGTCCTTTGATTTAATAATTTCAGTAATCATTTTAAGTTTTCTTTGTTGAGTAATAACTTAATTCTTCAATCAAATACTCCTTCTAAAGATATCAATAACCCCTCCTTTTCACTTACGAAAAGAATTATACATTAATTCATGAATTATGATACGAATGCTATCTATATAAAAATGAATATATAAAGGAAAGAATCAAAAATAAATTTTTGATTCTTTTTTATACTGTAATTGTAATTGTATTTCTTTCTCTTTTTTTTTTTTTCGTTTCTATTCTTCTTTCTATATTATGCGAAAAGTGGATTTACAAAATCAAAACAAAGGATTATTTCGTTTCCAATAGTCATTTATTTAATCGACGGATAGGAGCATACTCTGGATCGGAATCGTGGGAAGTACTGCCTAATCATTTCTACCAACTTAAAGCCCCAATTAATATTCTTTGTACATTATGGAATGCATAAATATTCTTTTACATAATCTCCATTACAAATCCTTTGTGTATCTTCGTGTTTCTACTCATCCACTCGTTTTTGTTCAATCATCCGTTAAAGGTAATCCATGTATTATAATGCATACAAATGATAGTGAAAACTGTGGATCTTTTTATTTTTAACCCGCTTCAAGTCAGGATGACTAATTACCTAATCTTGGGGCAAATGCTTTCTTCCGCTTATGTTTATTTCCGCTCAGCTCTCTAACTCTTATACATAGAAAATGAGACTAAATTTTTTTACTGCCAATTTATCTATAAGCTGTTTTCTTTCACTCATATAACTCTTTGATTTAGTTCATTCAGCCGAATACTGAATAAAAAAAGAAGATATTTACTCAATTCATTCCGCCCTATTAATATAAAGGAAGAAATATAGAATAATTTATGTCTTAACGAATCGCACGTAGAGATATTGATAACACACATAAAGTTAATGGTATTTCATAACTAATCGATTGAGCAGCAGCTCGTAGACCACCTAAAAAAGAATATTTATTATTTGACCCGTATCCTGACATAAGAAGTCCGATGGGAGAAATACTTGAAACGGCAATCCATAAAAAAACACCGATATTGAGATCCGATAAAATAAGGCGAGAACCAAAAGGAACTACTGAATAGCTTACTAAAATGGATATGACCGCTAGGGATGGTCCGATACTGAATAAATGATTATCTCCTCTAGACGGAAAGATATTTTCTTTGAAAAGAAGTTTTGTACCATCGGCTAACGCTTGAAGAACTCCTAAAGGTCCGGCGTATTCAGGGCCAATACGTTGTTGTATCCCTGCGGATATTTCTCTTTCTAACCATACAATAACTAGTACACCCACTGTGATTCCCAATACAGGAGTAAAAATAGGAATAAGTATCCATATAAGTCCAAAAGCCTCTTTTAAAAATTCCAATCTAGAAAAAGAATTGATATCGTGTACTTCTGTTCTATCAATTATCATTTCAACGATCAACTTCTCCCATAATGATATCTATGCTACCGAGTATTGTCATAATATCAGCCAATTTCCTTCTTTTAACTAACTGAGGAAGAATTTGCAAATTGATAAAACCAGGCGGGCGAATTTTACACCTCCAAGGAAAAAGGCTCCGATCCCCTATTAAAAAAATTCCCAATTCTCCCTTTGGGGCTTCAACTCTCACATAGAGTTCTTGTTTCGGCAATTCAAATGTGGGAGAAGGCTTTTTACTAATAAATCGATAGTCAAAATCATTCCATTCTGGATTCCTTTCTATATCAAAATATCGGATTTCTAAATTCTCATATGGCCCCCCCGGAATTCCTTCTAGAGCCTGTTGAATAATTTTTATGGATTCTGTCATTTCGCCAATTCGGACTAGATAACGAGCTAATGAATCTCCTTCTTTTTGCCACTGTACTTCCCAATCAACTTCGTCGTAACACTCATAATGATCAACTTTACGGAGATCCCATTGTATTCCAGAAGCTCGCAGCATTGGTCCCGATAAACCCCAATTTTTTACTTCTTCTCTCCCAATAACGCCTACCCCTTCAACTCGTTCTAAAAAAATCGGATTTCGTGTAATAAGTTTTTGATATTCAGTAACTCCTGTTAAAAAATAATCACAAAAATCTAAACATTTATCGATCCAGCCATAAGGTAAATCGGCCGCTACTCCTCCAATACGAAAAAAATTATGCATCATTCTCATACCAGTGGCGGCTTCAAATAGATCATATACTAATTCTCTTTCTCTGAAAATATAGAAGAAAGGAGTCTGCGCCCCAATATCTGCCATAAAAGGACCGAGCCATAAGAGATGCGAAGCTATACGACTCAACTCCAACATAATTGTTCGGATATAGCTGGCTCTTTTAGGTACTTGGATATTTCCCAAGAATTCTGGCCCGTTTACGGTTATTGCTTCTGTGAACATGGTAGCTAAATAATCCCAACGTGTTACATAAGGTAGATATTGGATAATTGTTCGGTTTTCCGCAATTTTTTCCATTCCTCGATGTAAATATCCTAATATTGGTTCACAATCAATAACATCTTCACCGTCGAGAGTAACGATGAGTCGAAGAACACCATGCATTGATGGGTGGTGGGGGCCCATATTTACTATCATGAGGTCATTTCTTGTAGCTGGTAGATTCATAGGTTTTTACTCCGTTCATTCTTTGATGAATTACTGAAAGTTAAAAAAAGTTCATTAAAATTCAAGATATAATAAATCAAATAATTCAAAACGACGCTTCAAATTAACGCGTTTTTGAGTCCCGAATATTTAACTGATTTATTAATTGTTTATAACGTATTCTATTTTTCTTTGACAAATAAGACAGCATCCTTTGTCGTTTTCCTAAAATTTTACGTAGGCCTCTCTTAGATAAATAGTCTTTTCTGTGCAATTCCAAATGTGACGAAAGTGTTCGTATCCTATTAGTGAGCCTTAGTATTTGAAATGCAACAGACCCCCTATTTTCTTCTTTTTCTTCGTACGAAATAACCGAGATGAATGACTTTTTTACCATGAAATTAAATCTTTTACCCCTCCCCCCACTGGAACTTATTACTATATATTCTATTTTTATTGATCAATAATAATAATAGTCATTTTTTTTTTTTGCATACGCAAGAGAATAATCTTAATTTTATTAAAAATTAGCAATTTTAAAATTCTATTGGAATAGGTAACCAAAAAAACGGTCGTCAGCAAAAAATTATACCCCTAAAATTTAAAAATAAAATAAATGACGAATATTTTTTCATCATTTATTTATATATCATTTTCTTCTGAAACCTTGAATTAGTATCATGTATCAAATGGAATGTAAAAAAAACTTATGTGTGCTTCTTTTTGTTTGTCGTAATATACGCAATCCAGGACGGGAAAAAAGTGAATCCATCCGTATTTCAATTTTTTTCAGTACATGATCCGTTCATTTTTAAATTGCGGATACATATGTATCCTTACCATACTGAACCGACTGCCATTATTGGCATCAAACCAATAGCGATTGATACAAGCGAAATCTTCTAATCGATAATTAGGCCAAAGAAAGAACTTTAATTTCATTTGTGTATTTTTATCTCTTTTGCTTTTATTCAAAACTGGACTCTTTACCTTATTTTCATTACAAAATGTTCCATTTTGGGGCATACCTTTTCTATTCATAAAATAGAAACAAATTATAATTCTCAATTCTCTACGACGTCTAGGGGATAAAAGACTTTCAGGAACAAACAAATCATAATCATTTTTGGCTCTATTTTCGGTCATCTTTTGATGTTTTGTAATGAATTCATCAGAATTCGTCTTATCAACATGGGCTTTTTCTCGGTACCTTTGATTAATTGTGTACTTACTTTTATGAACCAGCGAAATACCCATAGTTTGATACATAATAAATTGCCCTTCCTTTTTTATAGACATACGAATGGGTTCGATAAGAAATAGTCCACTTTTAAGCAATTCTGTAAGAGTTAAATTTTTATGAATCATTAAAATATCCAAACTCAGCTCTCCCCTTTGAATAGAGGCTATAGTAACTTCTTTTGGGTTTATCAGTCTAAGCAGGAGACAATATACTTTAATGTTATTCATTGTTTTGTGATTTAAAAGATCATCCCATCTAAATTGAAAAAGCAAATATCTTTTTAGTAATAAATTAAACCCCGCGTCTATGTTCTTCTTGGATTGTTTTTTATTTTTTTTCGTCTTTGATATCGCAGAATTTTCTTCAATATCTTTTTCGTGGTTTAAGAGAGTTGATTTAAAATCTGCTTGGACTGCGCGTTTTTTTTCTCTTTTTTTTTCTTTTTCTAATTCAAGGGATTTTTTTTCATTTGAAAATTTTGATATAAAAATATTTCGTGTTTTTTTTTTTACAGTGATGTTTTTCTTTTCACTGGCATTTTCGTTTACATTAACTAGAAATTTGGTTGGTATGTACCATGACTTAATTTTATACGAATTAGAAAGTATCAAAAATTCTGGGAAAAACCAAAACTCGAAATTTGATATGGGACAACTTAGTATTTCTTCATTCATTCTCATCCAATCAAAAAGTTTTGTTTTATTTGTTTTATTGGACGGGGTGATTTCTTGATTTTCAGGAATCGGGGGATAAAAAAAAAAAAGACCTTTCTTGTCGATTTTATCCATTATTTTAGAATTATTAGTCCGAATCTTACTATATTTATTATTGTCGGTATCAGTATCGATATTGTTCCAAGCTCCAATATTAATTTTATCCCTACGACGAAAATTTAGAAATATCCAATCAAAATATTTTATATCTGTATTTTTCTTTCTATCTAGAATATTATTTTCTATTTCTACTAGATAATTATTTATCGGAATACCTACCGGAGTATTAAAAAATTTTAGTTTATGTTTGTTGTAATTATAAAAAAAATATTGGTTATGATTTACTTGTAAGGGTAATCCAAAAATATAAGAATTATTCTTATCTTTATACTTAATAAAATTATATGATAAAAGATTGTATCTATGCTGTTTTTTAACATTTTTTTTTTGTTTTTCGAAGTTAATTAATTGGTTTTTTTCATATGAATAAGGTTTGTTTAAATGTTTATTTTGAATTATAAAGTGTTGATTTAGTATATTTTTATTTTTTTGTGGTACGAACGTAGACTGAGATAAGTCATCTTGATAAGAAACTTTTATAAAATTTTTACTTTTACATTGATGTATTCCAGAATTTAGGAGCTTCTTATGTCTTAAGTCGGAATGTAATATTTTATGTGTTCCAAAAAAATAATCCTTTATTTCATTCTTAAGAAAAAGGGATGTCCCATTATATTGAAAGACATATCTCAACTTTAACTTATATAAATTATAAAAGTTAAAGACTGTGTTTTGTGATAATTTGTAAAAGACATATGCTTGTGACAAATAAGATAAGTCACAAAAAGTATTTGAGTTCTTATTTATAATATTAGAAAATGACTCTTTTATAGTATAAATAAGCTGAGTTTTATTTTTATTTTTTTTATAAATTTTTTCTTGATTTGTTTCATTATTGTAAATATAGTTATTATAGGAACTGTATTTATTAAGAATTTTTTTTTTTTTATAAAAAAAAAAAAAAAGTTGTGCACTTATTCTAGGAATATTATTTATATATAAAAAGATATTTATATATATCCTTTCAAGTAAAAAGTTTATAAAATAATTTGCTTTACGAATTAGTTGAACATTTTTTATTTTTAATAGCTGCCTAATACTTTTTTGTGATTCCAATCTTTTATCATCATAACTCATTTTGTTAAAACTAATATTTCTATGTAGGCGTATAATTTGTTTTTTGTTGTCTTTTGAAATTGTTTGTATTTGATTTATGATTGTCTTTCTTCTATTAGTTAGGTCTTGTATTTTTTTTTTTGTCAATGAAATAGTAGTGCAATTCGGAGATTCAATGTTAATCGCTGATTCATGAATTATCTTATTTTTTCTTATTAAAGTTTTTTCTTTTTTTATTTTCTTTAATTCATATATTTCTATTTGTCTCCATCCAAATAATAGAATTTGGTTTATTTTTGATAATTTTTTTAGTTTTTGTTTTATAAAATTAATGTTTTTACTAAACTCTTTTTTTATTTCTTTTGAGTTAGTTATAAAAAAAAAAATTCTTTCTTTTAAAATTATTAGAACTTTAAAACATTTCTTTTTAAATTTTATAAGTTTTTTTTTAAGTTCTTTAATAATAGGTTCAAAAAGTGAACGTTGTTTTCGTGGAGAACCAAAAGGAAGTTCAGTTTCCATTCCAAAAACAGTTAAAAAAAAAAAATCATTTTTTTTTTCTTTATTTTTCAGTGTATAGTTAGAAGTTTCTCGTCGCTTAAACTTAGATTTGTGCCAAGGTTTGGGACGAAAAGGAAATAGGATCTTTATCTGAATACCGTC